ATGTGAATTTGACACAACAGGGGGGAAACCGTTATTTTTATTTAGCTATTTTTTTTATTTAATTAGGAATCAAAATTGATATAATATAAAAAATTGATATAATAAAAAAATTGATATATATATAATAGAATAATCGAATTAAAATAGAAAAAGAGTTCCAGCACATATAGTGACATATATATCATAGTGAAATGATACTCTGGATTCTGACGAAAGAGAATCATTTTTTTTTATTTAATACCCACATTATTAGTTAGTTAATAATTCTAGTGATTCGATTTATATGCTTATTTTGATAGGAAATGAATCAAATGATTTTTCATTGAATGACTATTCATCTATTGTATTTTAATGTAAATTAGGGGGGCAACAAAGCTCTATGGAAAAATGGTGGTTCAATTCGATGTTGTTTAACAGAGAGTTAGAATACGGGTGTGGGCTAACTAAATCAATGGATAGTTTTGATCCTATTGAAAATATCGGTGTAAGTGAAGAAGACTCAATTCTAACTGATATGGATAAAAACATTCATGGTTGGAGTGATAGTGACAATTCGAGTTACAGTAATGTTGATTATTTAGTCGGCGTCAGTGACATTCGGAGTCTCCTATCTGATGAAACTTTTTTAGTTAGGGATAGTAATAGGGGCAGTTATTCCATATATTTTGATATTGAAAATCAAATTTTTGAGATTGACAATGATCATTCTTTTCTAAGTGAACCAGAAAGTTATTTTTATAGTTATAAGAATTATTTTTATAGTTATAAGAATTCTAGTTATCTGAATAATGTATCTATATCTAAGAGTGACGAGACTCACTATGATCGTTCCATGTATGATACTAAATATACTTGGAATAATCACATTAATAGTTGTGTTGACAGTTATCTTCGTTCTCAAACTGGTATTGATAGTTCCATTTTAAGTGATAGTGACAACAGTTACATTTATAGTTCCATTTGTAGTGCGGACAGAAACAGTAGTGAAAGCGAGAGTTCCAGTATAAGTATAATAACTAGCAACACAAATGATAGTGCTTTAACTATAGGAGAAGATTCTAATGATCTAGATGAGACTCAAAAATACAGTCATTTGTGGGTTCAATGCGAAAATTGTTATGGATTAAATTATAAAAAATTTTTGAAATCAAAAATGAATATTTGTGAACAATGTGGATATCATTTGAAAATGAACAGTTCAGATAGAATCGAACTTTCGATTGATCCAGGTACTTGGAATCCTATGTATGAAGACATGGTCTCTCTGGATCCCATTGAATTTGATTCGGAGGAGGAACCCTATAAAGATCGTATTGATTCATATCAAAGAAAGACAGGATTAACCGAGGCTGTTCAAACAGGCACAGGTCAACTAAATGGTATTCCCGTATCAATTGGGGTTATGGATTTTCAGTTTATGGGGGGTAGTATGGGATCTGTAGTAGGTGAGAAAATCACCCGTTTGATCGAATATGCTGCCAATCAATTTTTACCTCTTATTCTAGTGTGTGCTTCCGGAGGAGCACGTATGCAAGAAGGAAGTTTGAGTTTGATGCAAATGGCTAAAATATCTTCTGCTTTATATGATTATCAAGCAAATAAAAAGTTATTCTATGTATCGATCCTTACATCTCCTACTACTGGTGGGGTAACCGCTAGTTTTGGTATGTTGGGGGATATCATTATTGCCGAACCCAACGCCTACATTGCATTTGCGGGTAAAAGAGTAATTGAACAAACATTAAATAAGACAGTACCTGAAGGTTCACAAACGGCTGAATATTTATTCCATAAGGGCTTATTCGATTCAATCGTACCGCGTAAACCTTTAAAGGGAGTTCTGAGTGAGTTATTTCAGCTCCATGCTTTCTTTCCTTTGACTCAAAATGAAATCAAATCAAGTAGAGCTTTAAATTCTAATATTTATTAGAATTTTTTTTTTGTGACGAGCGAGTAATTATTTAGTTTATAGGATTCGTTTATGGCAATCCAATTCAAAATCCAAATAATGAATTTTTCTTTGGTAACATAAGATTTAACTGCAGAAAGAATCATGTGATGTGGATCATTTTTTTATCGCTATTCCTCTTTTTCTGATTAGTAATATTCCTATTTTCCTGATTACTAAGCAGGAAAACTCTATAAAAAAGCAAATAATTTCTTCCACGAATTTAGGCAAGAGGAATAAAAGGGATTTCATTGTTCCCTTCTTTTTTATTTTATTTTTTTCTATATAATATATTTTTTTCTATATAATATATAGAAATTTATTTTTTATTTTTAGTTTTAGAATATACATAGATATATATACTATATATACTTACTTAGATATGTTTAGTAGAATTATATATGAGTAGAATTCTACATGAATTCTAAAAAATATCTTTATAACATCGAACCAAAATGTTAATATAAAAAAACTTAACAGGTACAAATATTAAATCGAGGTACCCATTCTATGACAATTCTCAGCAACTTACCTTCTGTTTTTGTGCCTTTAGTGGGCCTAGTATTTCCGGCAATTGCAATGGCTTCGTTATTTATTCATGTTCAAAAAAACAAGATTTTTTAGATACGGGCAGTAGGGACAAATCTCATCTATTCTTTTTTTCGATCTATAAGAAATTCGATGAATTACTCCCCAAGGTTTCCATCAGAATAGTACTAGTTGATGAGCGTTACTTCGGGAAACCAAAAAAGAAAACTCAAATTAATTTGGGTTATTGTTATTCTCCCAATTCCAATAAAATACAACTGGATCTAGTATGGGTTGGCGATCAGAACGTATATGGATAGAACTTAGAACAGGGTCTCGAAAAACAAGTAATTTCTGTTGGGCCTTTATCCTTTTTTTAGGTTCATTAGGGTTCTTATTGGTTGGAACTTCCAGTTATTTCGGTAGAAATTGGATACCTTTATTTACGTTTCAGCAAATGCTTTTTTTTCCACAAGGGATCGTGATGTCGTTCTATGGAATCGCGGGTCTCTTTATTAGCTTCTATTTGTGGTGTACAATTTCGTGGAGTGTAGGTAGTGGTTATGATCGATTCGATAGAAAACAAGGAATAGTGTGTATTTTTCGCTGGGGATTTCCGGGAAAAAATCGTCGTATTTTTCTCCGATTCCTTATGAAAGACATTCAGTCTATCAGAATAGAAGTTAAAGAGGGTATTTATACTCGTCGTGTCCTTTCTATGGAAATCGGAGGACAGGGGTCCATTCCCTTGACTCGTACTGATGAGAATTTGACTCCACGAGAAATGGAACAAAAAGCGGCGGAATTGGCCTCTTTTTTGCGTGTACCAATTGAAGGATTTTGAAAAAGAAAAAAATGAACTGAAGAATGATTAAAAAATTTTAAAAAAACAGAAAAAATTATTGAATTTTTTTTCGAAATATTTGATATTTTGATAGATGATAGAAAGGGCATTCTTTCGTTTCGAAATCTGACTAAAATATTCATTACTTGAAGTGGCCCTCCTTCGTGCATTCATTTAAAGCACTAATTGTTTCGAATTTTATCAATTGATATCTTTGAAAACAATACAATATTTTTTTTCCTTCATTCGAATTGGAAGTGGACTGTTTTCTTTCTATTTCTTATTCCATTTCTGTATTCTTTCTAAATTTAAGAACTAACTCCCGAATCACAAATAAAAAACGGAGGAATAGATTTCTCTAGGATTTGTGATAGAACTTAGACTTGATAGAAATATTAATAGAGTTAACGAATGGGGTGAAGGTGAATTCATTAAAGACGAAAAATGAAAAATGGCAAAAAAGAAAGCATTGATTCCTCTTCTTTATCTTACATCTATAGTATTTTTGCCCTGGTGGATCTCTTTCTCATTTAAGAAAAGTCTGGAATCTTGGGTTACTAATTCGTGGAATACTTGGCAATCCGAAATTTTCTTGACTGATATTCAAGAAAAGAGTATCCTACAAAAATTCATAGAATTGGAGGAATTGTTCCTCTTGGATGAAATGATAAAGGAATACCCGGAAACACATTTACAAAACCTTCGTATCGGAATCTACCAAGAAATGGTCCAATTGATCAAGACGCACAATCAGGATTGTATCCATACGATTTTGCACTTCTCGACAAATATAATCTGTTTCGTTATGCTAAGTGGTTATTCTATTATAGGTAATCAAGAACTTATTATTCTTAACTCTTGGGTTCAAGAATTCATATATAACTTAAGCGACACAATAAAAGCTTTTTCTATTCTTTTAGTAACTGATTTATGTATAGGATTTCATTCGCCTCATGGTTGGGAACTAATGATTGGTTCTGTCTATAAAGATTTTGGATTTGCTCATAATGAACAAATTCTATCCGGTCTTGTTTCCACTTTTCCAGTCATTTTAGATACCATTTTTAAATATTGGATTTTCCGTTATTTAAATCGTATATCTCCGTCACTTGTAGTGATTTATCATTCAATGAATGACTGAAAAAAAGATCTCCCGATCCCATTATAACGTACTTTGTACAAAAGCTAAACATTAAAAATTTTACTTATTATTTTTTTTTCTTATTTTTCCGGATTCTTCCTAATATTCCAGTAAAGTTATTTCAGTAAATAGCAGAATCGTGGATAGGGAACTGTACGAGTGACCTACCAAATTTTATTGTAGAAATTTTCAGAATCAATGATTGGACCATGCAAACTAAAAATGCCGTTTCTTGGATAAAAGAAGAGATTACTCGATCCATTTCCGTATCGCTCATGATATATATAATAATTCGAGCACCCATTTCAAACGCATACCCCATTTTTGCACAGCAGGGTTATGAAAATCCGCGAGAAGCAACTGGTCGTATTGTATGTGCCAATTGCCATTTAGCTAATAAGCCCGTGGATATCGAGGTTCCACAAGCGGTACTTCCCGATACTGTATTTGAAGCAGTTGTTCGAATTCCTTATGATATGCAGGTGAAACAAGTTCTTGCTAATGGTAAAAGGGGAGCTTTGAATGTGGGGGCTGTTCTT